ATGAACCTAAAAAAAGGATAATGGCCCAGGAAAAATTACTTATTTTTCGAGACCCCCTTATAAGTTCTATCCATATATGTTCTGATCGCCAACTCATACTTGATCTGATTTCATTTTATTGGAATTAAGAGCATAGCCCAATGAATTTGACTTTACTGTATTTTTTTTCCGAAATAACTCTCATCAACTAGCACTATTTTGATATGAACCCTTAGGAATAATTCATAAAACGGGTTAGATGGAAAAATGCCTCTTCACTTTATGGCCCTACTAAGGATATCGGCATACATATTAATACATAGACTTTCCATTTCCGACATCCGCCAATCCTTATTCTAGTTGAAAATAGCTAGAATAAATTTACCCATATATCATTTTCTGTATGTATAAGAACTCTTTGATTTATGTATGTTCTATTTCTATTAAGCAGAAACCCCATGTTCTACCATACTCAAATAAATATCTATTTATTTATTTTATCTAAAGTTCAAAAAAAATAAGATAATGAGATTTAGTCCTATCAGAGATCTAAACAATCTTGTTTTTTTGAACATAAAGAAATAAAGAAGCCATTGCCATGGCCGGAAATACTAGGCCCACTAAAGGCACAAAAATAGAGGGAAAGTTGAAAGTTATCATAGAATGAATACCTCGATTTAATTTACTATTTGTACCTGTTATTATTATATTGTTTCTATTGTTATAAAGATATCTTGATAATAATTTTAATTATAAAATGAAAATTCCTTATTAATGCGATTCTAATTACTATTTTTGTAATTATGAAACTTTCATTTTAAGTAATTATAGATCGAAGTATATATCTAAATGAGTATATATAATAAGTGCAAGGAATGTAGAACTAAATAAATGGACTTATTCATCTTTCGACACGAAGGATATGTATGAAAATTTAGTTTATTATTTATTCTTCTTCGTTTGTTCTTGTCTTCTACTTCTAATTTAATAATTTAATAAAGAAAAGGTTTTTTACAAATTACTGAAAGATTTCTAGACTTCTTAGTCAAAATTCAAATATAGAAAATATATAATTGTGTATTTTTCTATATTTGAATTTATTATATAATCCATACGTAAGAAGAACTTCGCCTAATTTCACAAAAGCAAGAATTCATTCTTTTATAGAGGCTTGCTGATTCGTAATCATGAATATTAGTAAAAAAAAAAGAAAAATTATATGCAACTGGTGATTCTTTCTAGAATTCGATCTTATAGATCTTAAGTCACCAAAAAAAATCTGTTCTTCTTATTCTTATTTTAATTCCGATAAGCTAACTACGCGTTTACTACAAAAAACGAATTAAACGGAATAGTCTTTTAATTTTGATTCAAAGGAAAGAAAGCGTGGAGTTGAAATAACTCACTCAGAACGCTTTTTAAAAGATTACGTGGTACAATTAGATCGAACAAGCCCTTCTGGAATAAATATTCAGCCGCTTGTGACCCTTCGGGTACTGTTTTATTCAATGTTTGTTCAATTACTCTTTTACCCGCAAATGCAATGTAGGCATTGGGTTCGGCAATAATGATATCCCCCAACATACCAAAACTAGCTGTCACCCCACCCGTAGTGGGAGATGTAAGAATTGGTACATAAAATAGTTTTTTATTTGATTGATAATCGTATAAAGCAGAAGATATTTTAGCCATTTGCATCAAGCTCAAACTTCCTTCTTGCATACGTGCACCCCCAGAAGCACACACTATAACAAGAGGTATAAATTTTTTGGTAGCATACTCGACCAAACGGGTAATTTTCTCTCCGACTACAGATCCCATACTACCCCCCATAAACTGAAAATCCATAACCCCAATTGCGACGGGAATACCATTTAGTTGGCCTATACCTGTTTGAACAGCCTCAGTTAACCCTGTTTTTCTTTGATAAGAATCAATACGATCTTTATACGGCTCCTCCTCCGAATGAAATTCAATGGGATCCAGAGATACCATGTCTTCATCCATAGGATCCCAAGTGCCTGGATCAATCAAAAGTTCGATTCTATCTGAACTACTCATTTTCAAATAATATCCACATTGTTCACAAATATTCATTTTTGACTTCAAAATTTTCTTATAATTTAATCCATAACACTTTTCGCATTGAACCCACAAATGCCTGTATTTTTGAGTTACATCGAGATTATTAGAACTTTCTCTTATAGTTAAATCACCCGTATTCCTTATACTGGAACTCTCGCTTTCACTACTATTTCGATTTTCACCATAAATGTAACTGTCACTATAATTGTCACTACTACTTACAATGTAAGCATCAATGTGTAGTTGAGAATCAAGATAACTGTCAATACAACTATTAATATGATTAGTCCAACTATATTGAGTATCATATATGTAACGATCATAGTAAGGATCATCACTATTAGATCCATTATTCAGATAATCAGAATTCGGATAACTAGAAAAAGGTCTTTCGAGTTCACTCAGAAAAGAATGATCCTTGTGAATCTCAAAAAGC